CTTCTGATTCAAAATCGTGGTGTAACGCGCACCCTCTCCTGTTCTGTTCATGGAATCGGTGAAATAAATCAAAAAATGGATTTTTGTGAAAGAATGAAATCTTGTTGGAACTGTCCATATCCCGGTCATCCTTCGGAACCATATCACATCCCAGTTCTGATGAACTAGAATGAATTTTTACAGTATTTTGTAAATACGTAATTATTTTGAATATATTAATCATTTCTTTATTTTCCGATCGCCGGACAAAAGAAAGATGTTTCTTCAACAATTTTTGATCTCTAGTGGACTTCTCAGTAGGATTCAAACCCGGATGAAGGTCTGACCATCTATCAGAAAAAAAAGCACGAACGGATCTTGCTTTCCCATCTTTCCCATCTTTCCGATCCTCTAAAATAAAATCTCCGATCTCTCTTCTTCTTTTTACAGGATACAGGAGCGAGAAAATCAACTTAGTTAGATCAGAATCCCGAAGGGATTCTTCCAATCGATCATTTCCTGGTTCAGTGGAATTCATAGGTATTGGAAGAAGCCTTGGCAAATAGAGGTTTCCTCTTTCGACCATATTTCGAGTGTTCATACGATAGGAAAGGACCGCTACTGAAAAGAATATTACCACGCCGCTAATCTTGAAAATGAAAGTGAAAGATCGCTGCTTGCTTGTTGAATCGCGTAAATTGCGTGAAACTAAGATACTCAAAATTCGCGGTTCAAACAGTTTTATAAAGCGTTCTTGTTGCCAAACAATGTGAATCCAGGATCCTACTGAATTCACTTTTTTCCACGACTCTAAGAAATAGTGAGAAGTCTTAACCTCTCTGATGATCTCTCTCAATTCGAGAAACCAGAATTTAAATGGATTTCTCATAACATTACATTACCCGATAAATTGCAAAAAAAGGAAGTAAATATACTTATAAAACAAATAGGGACGAGGGTCCCTGCCCAGCATCCATGGCTGAGTGGTTAAATCATAATTGGCGAAGTCGTAGGTTCAATTCCTACTGGATGCACCGGGACCTGCCAAATAAATCTAAAAATCGATCTTCTATTGAAACTTTCAATTAATTAATGAGTGCAATCTCATCCATACATAAGCAATTCACTGTTTTATATTTATATATGATATTTTATATATGATATAATGATATAAAACATTCATATCTCTCTAGGTTATTTAATCCATATGATATTATAACAATTCATTCAATTGTGAGCCATTAACCATATAATTCTAAATCAACATCCTCATTCCTAATGGAATCCAAATGATCACAGGATTGATCAGATTTAGAATATAGAATTCTAATTTTCCTCATTCCTAATGGAAATGGAATCCAAAGGATCAATTGATCCTTTGGATCCATCTTATGGTCTTTCCGTTAGCTAGACTCCCCTTCCCCTACTTGACTCCCCTTCCCCTACTTGACTTGACTCCCCTTCCCCTACTTGACTTGACTCCCCTTCCCCTACTTGACTAGACTCCCCTTCCCCTACTTGACTAGACTCCCCTTCCCCTACTTGACTTGACTCCCCTTCCCCTACTTGACTAGACTCCCCTTCCCCTACTTGACTAGACTCCCCTTCCCCTACTTGACTAGATTTTGCTGAATCCTTATAGATTATCGTCACTATCAACTTCCCAATGCGTCCCGGACATGATGATTGGGGCGGATTAGGATCCAATCTAAAAAACACAAACAATTCAGGTGGTCTTTTTTTACCAAAAACAGGCTTAAGACAAGTAAGCCAGTGTATCCATAACTTATACGGTAGAGGGTGTCCTTCATTCATATACATCCAATCATTCTCATTCAGCTGCCATTGGAAATGGCATGTTAGATTGTTGGCTACGACGTCAATTCTGGCGACTGCAACCCAATTAGAATTGCCATTTTGGTCGATCTCCAACCACCACTCCAAACGGCACTGGTACTCGAGGGGTAGTCCCAGCACGCTCGCTTTGGCTTCGACGTAAAAGATCGAATCTAAATTGCCTTTTAGTCCGCTCCACGACCGCCCATTCCAAAATTTGGACATGCTACTTGGGAGCTCAGTACACCCCCTCTTCTCTTTTTGATCTTCAAAATTCTCTACAATAAAATCTGCAATCTCTGTTCTTCTTTTTACAGGATACTGCAGCGCGAAAATCAACTTAGTTAGATCAGAATCCATTTGGCATTCTTGCATTGGAAGAAGCCTTGCCAAATAGTGGACCATATTTCGAGTGTTCGTACGATAGGAAAGGGCCGCTAATGAAAATAATATTAGCAAGCCCCTAATCGTGAAAATGAAAGTGAAAGATCGCTGCTTGCTTGTTGAATCGCGTAAATTGCGTGATAAGATACTCGGTTCAAACAGTTTTATAAAGCGTTCTTGTTGCCAAACAATGTGAATCCAGGATATTACTGAATTCACTTTTTTCCACGACTCTAAGAAATAGTGAGAAGTCTTAACCTCTCTGATGATCTCTCTCAATTTTAGAAACCAGAATTTAAAT